AGAAACTTTCTATTAACAGGATAAAAATGGAATTTATCCTTTCGAGGAATTCGGGAAAATAAAAAGAATTTTCTCCGACCTTCTTACGTATGAATAGGTATTCCTACATATGAATATATACAATAATGAAAAATAGATAAAAAACAATATTGAAAGAAAATATAGATATAGAAGTAGATTTCTATATCTACCAAGAATTATCCCTTTTTACTAGGAATCTCTCTTTGTTGAATTAGTTTAGTTAGAGTCGCGAACTTTACTTATAGTTTATTAGTTTATAGTTTAATTTATATAATTTATAATACATAGTTACTATTAATAAGAAACTCTTTATTTGAAAGATAGAAAAAAGATTGAGGATAGGAGAATAATAAGAAAATTTATTAAAAGTGGATCATCATACATATTTGTGTAGAAAAATAAATAGGTACACTTAATTTAATTCCCCATTCCTTGCACTTATTAACTACATAATAGTATTTATATACTTACTATTTTTTATAATAAATATACTTATCATAAAATATCCTTATCATAGGGAAAAATAGTAAATCGAGGTACCCATTCCATGACAGATCTTAACTTACCCTCTATTTTTGTTCCTTTAGTGGGCCTAGTATTTCCGGCAATTGCAATGGCTTCTTTATTTCTTCATGTCCAAAAAAATAAGATTGTCTAGATTCGATGGGGATAAATTTTTTCAATTTATTTCAACACTGGATCATAATATAGATATTTGTTTAGTGTAATATGATAGGCGGCCCTTTCCAAACATAAATGAAAGAACTGTTATGCATGCGGATGCATGATATCCGCATAAATATATATGCGGGTATAGCTGGTGAAAAATGATCAGTGAATCTTTTTATAATATAAAGTCAATGTATCTAACCAATTACTTCTAATGGTTCATATCAGAATAGTACTAGTTGATGAAAGTTACTTCGGCAAAAAGAAAAGTCAAATTCATATTGGTTATTCTCTCAATTCCAATCGAATGCAACTGGATCTAATATAGTATGAACTGGCGATCAGAACATATATGGATAGAACTAATAACAGGGTCTCGAAAAACAAGTAATTTTTGCTGGGCCTGTATCCTTTTTTTGGGTTCACTAGGATTCTTAGTGGTTGGAACTTCCAGTTATCTTGGTAGGAATCTAATATCTGGATTTCCATCTAAGCAAATCATCTTTTTTCCACAAGGGGTCGTGATGTCTTTCTATGGGATTGCGGGTCTATTCATTAGTTCCTATTTTTGGTGTACAATTTCATGGAATGTCGGTAGTGGTTATGACCGATTCGATAGAAAAGAAGGAATAATGTGTATTTTTCGTTGGGGATTCCCGGGAATAAATCGTCGAATCTTCCTTCGCTTCTGTATGAAAGATATCCAATCAATCAGAATGGAGGTTAAAGAAGGTCTTTTTCCTCGTCGTGTTCTTTATATGGAAATCAGAGGCCAAGGAACCATTCCCTTGACTCGTACTGATGAGAATTTTACTCCACGAGAAATTGAACAAAAAGCTGCAGAATTAGCCTATTTCTTGCGAGTACCAATTGAAGTATTTTGAAATGAACTGAAGAATGAATGTTTTCTCAGTATGAGGGGCGGAACTTACTAATTTCCTTTTTCGTTTAATACAACTGAAGTTTCTTCAGAATGGTAATTGTAGAAAAACATGTTAGATTCTATTTTCGCGTTCCGTTGGCGCAGCGACCCACATAGAATAAAACAAAAAAGTAGGAGAATGTATATGGAACAACTATAATAAACTATAGGAATTTTTTTCGTAAATAAGGAATTCCTATTTTTAGGTCCCAGATTGAAAGATTTTAAATCGATAATTGATACTTTATTCCTGCGCTGTGATTAGACGGGTGTAGCATTTAGAAATAATCAATTTATCCAGGGGGGGGGGTTGTCTTGAAATCCGAATAAAATAAATAAGATTCGTTACTTCAAGTGGGTTTTCGAGTGCTTATCGAAAGGAACAAATAAAGATGGAATTCGTTCGAATTTGCCCAATTGAGATATCATAAAATAATATTTATTTTTTTATGCGAAAAGGACCCTTATTCCATTTCTTTCTATATTCCTTCTAGACCCAAGACTAAATTATTACACAAAAATGGGAATAGATCCATAGGTTCGATACCTTGTTATATAACTCGTACTTTATAGAAATATCAGATCCGCTAGAGTTGACGAATGAAGCAGTTCATTACCAATTCACAGATAAAAAATGAAAAAAAAGAAAGCATTGACTTCTCTTCCATATCTTGCATCTATAGTATTTTTGCCCTGGTGGGTATCTCTATCATTTAATAAAAGTCTGGAACCCTGGGTTACTAATTGGTGGAATACTAGGCAATCCGAAACTTTTCTGAATGATATTCAAGAGAACAATGTTCTAGAAAAATTCCTAGAATTAGAGGAACTCCTTTTGTTGAATGAAATGATAAAGGAATACCCGGAGACACATATACAAAAGCTTCCTAGAGGAATACATAAGGAAACGATACAATTGGTCAAAACACACAATGAATATCATCTCCATATAATTTTGAATTTCTCGACAAATATAATCTGTTTCGCTATTCTAAGTGGTTATTTTATTCTAGGTAATGAAGAACTTGTCATTCTTAATTCTTGGGTTCAGGAATTCCTCTATAACTTAAGTGACACAATAAAAGCTTTTTCGATTCTTTTAGTTACTGATTTATGGATCGGATTTCACTCGACCCATGGTTGGGAACTCATGATTGGTTCGATCTACAACGATTTTGGGTTGGCTCATAATGATCAAATTATATCTGGTCTTGTTTCCACTTTTCCAGTTATTCTAGATACAATTGTGAAATATTGGATCTTCCGTTTTTTAAATCGTGTATCTCCTTCGCTTGTAGTCATTTATCATTCAATGAATGAATGAAGAACTTATTTGATCTCTTGATATTAATCAAATCATAATTTTTCTTCGTGTATAAAGAAAGTATTTTCTATTTTACTTATTCTTTATACTTCTACCTCTTCAAGGCATTCGTCCTATATTCCAGTACATTTATTTCCGTACAACGGCAGATTTATGGATAGGGAACTCTACTAGCTACCTATCTAATTTATTGTAGAAATTACGGGATCAATGATTGTACCATGCAAAATAGAAATACTTTTTCTTGGGTAAAGGAACAGATGACTCGATCTATTTCTGTATCGATCATGATATATGTAATAACTCGAGCATCTATTTCAAACGCATATCCCATTTTTGCGCAGCAAGGTTATGAAAATCCACGAGAAGCAACGGGGCGAATTGTATGTGCCAATTGCCATTTAGCCAATAAGCCTGTGGATATTGAAGTTCCGCAAGCTGTACTTCCTGATACTGTATTTGAAGCAGTTGTTCGAATTCCTTATGATATGCAACTGAAACAGGTTCTTGCTAATGGTAAAAGGGGGTCCTTGAATGTGGGGGCTGTTCTTATTTTACCCGAAGGATTCGAATTAGCCCCCCCCGATCGTATTTCTCCTGAAGTGAAAGAAAAGATGGGAAATCTTTCTTTTCAGAGTTATCGTCCCAATAAAAGAAATATTCTTGTGATAGGTCCTGTTCCGGGTCAGAAATATAGTGAAATCGTCTTTCCCATTCTTTCCCCCGACCCCACTACGAAGAAAGACGTTCACTTCTTAAAATATCCGATATATGTGGGTGGGAACAGGGGAAGGGGTCAGATTTATCCTGATGGGAGCAAGAGTAACAATACAGTTTATAATGCTACATCTGCGGGTATAGTAAGCAGAATAGTACGTAAAGAAAAAGGGGGATATGAAATAACTATAGTTGATGAATCGGATGGACACCAAGTAGTTGATATTATACCCCCAGGACCGGAACTTCTTGTTTCAGAGGGGGAATCCATCAAGTTGGACCAACCATTAACAAGCAATCCCAATGTGGGGGGCTTTGGTCAGGGAGATGCGGAAATAGTTCTTCAAGATCCATTACGCGTCCAAGGCCTTTTATTCTTCTTTGCATCTGTTATTTTGGCACAAATCTTTTTGGTTCTTAAAAAGAAACAGTTTGAAAAGGTTCAATTGTACGAAATGAATTTATAGACCCAGAGATTACTTAACAGCAAGTTAGTAAAAAGCGCTGAATTCATTCTTGTCGATCAATAGAATTATGTATGATCAAATATAATTCAAAAATTCTCTAAGTTCCTTTACTTGCTTTGTTTATACTGTTTTTGTGGGGTGCCCAAAATTCATTACTTTATCTTATTCCTAGTACTAGACAATAGGCATACAAAAACAAAGGAAGAGGATACAAAGACGGGATAAATGAAAGGAAGAACAAATACTTCTAGGAGAGGGGAGAGGAGGGGGGATTACCAGTCTTCCTAATCTTCTATTCGACACAAGAGAAAGGATTTTTTACACTTTTCTTGTGTCGTCTTGTATCGAAAGAAATAAAAATTATTTTTCTCTTGTTCGTCAAAGATTACTATTTATTTTTTTCCGGGTCTATTGGAACTCCTCTGTTTAGATTCATAAGAAGTAGACAAACAAAAGAAAGGGGTTAGGGGGGAATAATTCATTGAGAAAATGGAACTTCTTAATATTATTCAATTAACTTCAACTTAATAACTTATATTATATATGATAAAATATCATAAACTTACCATTACAGTTTTGATTTTCTCTTTTTTATTTTTTTTTTTAGAGAGTCAAAAGGTTCTCTTAGCTTAGTATAGAAATAATTTGCAAGATTTCTCATACGTCTAAATCCATATAGTATGGATTGGATTCTCCAGAAAATCCATTGATTTATTCTTTCTTGTTGCTTCGTAAAAGTGCATATTATGTAGGAACGACAGAGACTATGAATCAATCAATAGACTCAATTCCATTTTTCAAAAGCATCAAAAGAAACAAAGGAATAGAATGGTTTGAAACATCAGGGCAAAAGATCCGTTTGGTCATTTCGACGAATAAA